AAAAAAAGGAGTTAGAATACGGGTATGGGCTAAGTAAATCAATGGGCAGCCTTGGTTCTATTGAAAATACCAGTGTAAGTGAAGACCCGATTAGAAATGATATAGATAAAAACACTCTTAGTGGGAGTGATAGTGACAATTCTAGTTACAGTAATGTTGATCATTTAGTCGGCGTTAGAGACATTCATAATTTCGTACCTGATGATACTTTTTTAGTTAGGGATAATAATAGGGACAGTTATTTCATATGTTTTGATATTGAAAATCAAATTTTTGAGATTGACAATGCTCATTCTTTTCTAAGTGAACTAGAAAGCTCTTTTTCTAATTCTCGGAATTTTTGTTATCTAAATAGTGTATCTAATAGTGATGATCACCACTATGATCCTTACATATATGATACTAAATATAGTTGGAATAAACACATTACTAGCTGTATTGACAGCTATTTTCGTTCTCAAATTTGTATTGATAGTTACATTTTAAGTGGTATTGTCAATTACAATGACAATTACATTTCTAGTTACATTTTTGATGAAAGCAGAAATAGTAGTGAAACCCAGAGTTCAAGTATAAAAACGAGTCCGGCTGGTAGTGAGTTAACTATAACAGAAACGGAAAATTCTAATGATCTAGATTTTACTCAAAAATATAGGCATTTATGGGTTCAATGCGAAAATTGTTATGGATTAAATTATAAGAAATTTTTGAAATCAAAAATGAATATTTGCGAACACTGTGGACATCATTTGAAAATGAGTAGTTCAGATAGAATAGAACTTTTGATTGATCCGGGTACTTGGGTTCCTATGGATGAAGATATGGTCTCTGTGGATACCATTGAATTTCCGTTGGAAGAGGAATCTTACAAAGAGCGTATTGATTCTTATCAAAGAAAAACAGGATTAACTGAGGCTGTTCAAACAGGCACAGGTCAACTAAACGGTATTCCCATAGCAATTGGGGTTATGGATTTTCAGTTTATGGGGGGTAGTATGGGCTCCGTAGTTGGCGAGAAGATCACTCGTTTGATCGAATATGCTACCAATCAGTTTTTGCCTCTTATTCTAGTGTGTGCTTCCGGAGGAGCACGCATGCAAGAAGGAAGTTTGAGCTTGATGCAAATGGCTAAAATAGCTTCCGCTTTATATGATTATCAATCAAAGAAAAAGTTATTCTATGTATCAATCCTTACATCTCCTACTACTGGTGGGGTGACAGCCAGTTTTGGTATGTTGGGCGATATCATTATTGCCGAACCCAATGCCTACATTGCATTTGCGGGTAAAAGAGTAATTGAACAAACATTGAATACGACAGTACCTGAGGGCTCACAAACGGCTGAATATTTATTCCATAAGGGCCAATTCGACCTAATCGTACCACGTAATCTTTTAAAAGACGTTCTGAGTGAGTTATTTCAGCTCCACGCTTTCTTTTCTCTGAATCAAAATTCAATCAAGCGGATCCTTAATAAAAAAAATATATTAATTAATCAAAATATAAATTATTATTTTTTTTTTATAAAACGAGTAGTTATTTAGTTTATAGAAATCAAAGCCAAAATCCATTCTACGGATTTTGGCTTGGTAGCACTTGATAACATAAGATTTAATTGTAAAAATAATTATGCGGATCATTTTTTTTTTACCGACATTCCCGATTACTAATCAGTAAAAACCTCTATCAAAAAAAAAGAATGCATTCCTTCTTCCGCTAAATTAAAATTAGGCAAGGAGAATAAAGCGAATTTCACGTTCTCTTCTTATGTGTATATAATTCAAATATAGAAAATTTAAAAGTGAAAAGTACAGAATCTTGCATCTTTCGATATTTTTTTAGAATCCCCAGTTTTACTAAGACTCCCTATTCCCGGATCGGATTGTAACAAATTTTTCAGGAAGTTGTAAGAAACTCTTTCTTTATTTTATTCCATTTTATGAAATTCAAATTATAAGACAAAAACAAGATAATAAAAAAGGCGATTATCATATATATATATATTTCATGTAGAAAGATGAAAAATTATATTTATTTAGTTCGACATTCCTTGCACTTATTTTATTATATTTATATATTTTTTATTATATCACATATACTCACTTAGATATGCTTAGTATAATTCTATATGAATTAGAAATAATGATTATAAGATACCTTTATAACAATATAAATAACAATATAACAATAACAGGTAAAAATAGTAAATCCAGGTATCCATTTTATGACAAATTTACCCTCTTTTTTTGTGCCTTTCGTGGGCCTAATATTGCCGGCAATCGCGATGGCTTCTTTATCTCTTCATATTCAAAAAAACAAGATTTTTTAGGTATCGATATGATGGGGCTAAATCTCATCTATTTTGTTTTTTTTTTTTCAAGATTTAGACTTAGACCATAACACGGATATCTATTTCTTAGAATAAAATATGTGATGTGGTTTCCCCCGAACATAAAGAAACTATTATTGTTATTCGTGTGTAAACATGATATATGAGTAAATAAATTATAGCTATTTGCAACGAAATCAAATCGGGATCGGGGCGAATGCCTTAAATGTAAAGTGAATATATCTATATGTATGTGGATATCTATAGGAAATCATGCGAAATGGATATTATTATTTTATATCTAACCAATTCGATGAATTACTCCTAAAATAAAAGTTCACATCAGAATAGTGCTAGTTGATGAGAGTTATTTCGGAAACACACAAAAAGTCAAATTAATTTGGGTTATTCTCTCAATTTCAATAAAATGCAACTAGATCTAGTATGAATTGGCGATCAGAACATATATGGATAGAACTTATAGCGGGGTCTCGAAAAACAAGTAATTTCTGCTGGGCCTTTATCCTTTTTTTAGGTTCATTAGGGTTTTTATTAGTTGGAATTTCCAGTTATCTTGGTAGAAATTTGATATCTTTATTTCCGCCTACGCAAATCATTTTTTTTCCACAGGGGATCGTGATGTCTTTCTACGGAATTGCGGGTCTCTTTATTAGCTCTTATTTGTGGTGCACAATTTCGTGGAATGTAGGTAGTGGTTATGATCGGTTCGATAGAAAAGAAGGAATAGTGTGTATTTTTCGTTGGGGATTTCCTGGAAAAAATCGTCGCATCTTCCTCCAATTCTTTATGAAAGACGTCCAGTCCATCAGAATAGAAGTGAAAGAGGGTATTTATGCTCGTCGTGTCCTTTATATGGAAATCAGAGGCCACGGCGCTATTCCTTTGACTCGTACTGATGAGAATTTGACTCCACGAGAACTTGAGCAAAAAGCTGCTGAATTGGCTTATTTCTTGCGTGTACCAATTGAAGTATTTTAAAAAATGAATTGAAACTGAAATGAAAAGAATGAATGCTTTTTTTCTTTTCAATAGAGAGATTATATCTTGTAGATTCTCTTTTTTTTTGTTTTGTCAATAAATTTTTCTTTTTATCCCTTTTTGTACTTCTTAATTACCAAACGATTGGGATGCTTATAACGATAGCTTTTTTGTCTTGTTTTGGTAGTCATTTTTTTTATCAGAATCACAATATTCTTCAGAAAATTCTCTCAATTATTCCCGGACTATGCGTCGTTTTTTTTTCAAAAAATTGGATATTTTGATAGAAAGAGAGTTCTTTCGTTTCCAAATCTGAATAATATTTGTTACTTGAAGGGGCTCTTTCATGCATTTCTTTATTGAAAGGGGTCACTCTCTTCGAATTTTAGCAAGTGATAGATTTGGAAACAATCTCTTTATTCGAAGTGGATTCTTTTTTATTCCATTTCTGTATTATTTATAAATTCAAGTACTAACCGCTGAATCATACACAAAAAAAGCGGGGAATAGATTCGTGGGCTCGATAACTTGTAATAGAACTGATCCTTGATAGGAATATTAGTTAGTATCGTATAGCGTCAACGAATGGGGTGAGTTCATTAAAAATTCAAAGACGAAAAAATGGCAAAAAAGAAAGCATTCATTCCCCTTCTATATCTTGCATCTATAGTATTTTTGCCCTGGTGGATCTCTCTCTCATTTACTAAAAGTCTGGAATCTTGGGTTACTAATTGGTGGGATACTAGGCAATCCGAAATTTTTTTGAATGATATTCAAGAAAAGAGTATTCTAAAAAAATTCATAGAATTAGAGGAACTCTTACTCTTGGACGAAATGATAAAGGAATACCCGGGAACACATCTAGAAAAGCTTCGTATCGGAATCTACAACGAAACGATCCAATTGATCAAGATGCACAATGAAGATTGTATCCATACGATTTTGCACTTCTCGACAAATATGATCTGTTTCGTTATTCTAAGTGGTTATTCTATGCTAGGTAATGAAGAACTTGTTATTCTTAACTATTGGGTTCAAGAATTTCTATATAACTTAAGCGACACAATCAAAGCCTTTTCCATTCTTTTAGTAACTGATTTATGTATAGGATTCCATTCGCCCCACGGTTGGGAACTAATGATTGGATCTGTCTACAAAGATTTTGGATTTGCTCATAATGATCAAATTATATCCGGTCTTGTTTCTACCTTTCCGGTCATTCTAGATACAATTTTAAAATATTTGATTTTCCGTTATTTAAATCGTGTATCTCCCTCACTTGTAGTGATTTATCATTCAATGAATGACTGAAAAATGATTCACTGATCCAATTAGAATGGTTGGTTGTTACTTTGTACATAAGCAAAACATTCAAAACTGTACTTATTCTTTTTACTCATACAAGGGATTCGATTCCTCCTATATTCTATTCCATTACAATAAAATTCTTTTAGTACATAGCAGAATCATAGATAGGGAACTATACTAGACTAAGAACCTACCTAATTTTATTGTATAAATTTTCGATACCAATGATTGGACCATGCAAACTATAAATACCCTTTTTTCTTGGATAAAGGAAGAGATTACTCGATCCATTTCCGTATCGCTCATGATATATATAATAACTGGGGCACCCGTTTCAAATGCCTATCCCATTTTTGCACAGCAG